TTTCTACCTATTATTATGATATTACGATCAGATTGGGTACCAAAAAAATAAATGGATTCAGGATGAAATCTGCTCTTTATGAATGAGATAAAGACAGAATAATCAGGAGCAGTATAGAATTTCCTTTTTTTAGCACACTTTAATGTTCAAAAAAGAATTCGCGGATTCTTTTTGGTAGTAGAATTTATAGATAGAATACGATTGAATTGCGTAATAGTAATAGGAGTAGTATTTATTAAGTACATGCCGATATACCTATCCGCATATCGCATCTTTTATCGTAATTTTACTTGTGGCAACAGAAGTCAGGTCGCACTATATCATAATTCCTATTTTCTATTCAAAATATTCAATGAAAAATTTAAGCACGATAATTCTCTATAGGGATATGTACATAAGAGAAAGACCCAATTCGGTATCTGTGTAACAATTTCTGTTCTGGGGTTTACATATACACATATAATTTGTTATAATTGAAATTGAAAAGGATTTATTATTGAAAATAATTGATACTGATTAGTCGTAAATCAATTTGATTTTGTTATACCATTAAAGAAACACAATTTGAGATACAAATTTAAGAACCGTTCACTAATTCTAAAGTAAAAATAGTTAATGGTTCCAATTTGCCCTGAATTTTTCGGTCTGTGACCGGAAATCTATTTTTTCTCTTTTCAATAGAAGGAGAAGGGAAGTTTTTAAGCAGTGTGTCTTTTGAGATACAATCAATCGAAGAGAATAATCTAAACTGGATCCAATAAAAAATAGGGATTAATTTTTGAAAAGGGATAAGTACAATGGGATTCAAGATCAAAAAAAAATTAGTAATAGAATATGGATGGATAAAAATATTATCCATTTTTTTTTGGATCAGATTTGGCGGCATGGCCAAGTGGTAAGGCGGGGGACTGCAAATCCTTTATCCCCAGTTCAAATCCGGGTGTCGCCTGATCAACAAAAGACTTGAAATTTCTTATTCTGCTGATCTAACTCGACAAATTCTTGCCCCGCAAGAAGCAGAGGCAAACGACTAGGCCTGTCGATACTTGATTTTTAGAATCCATAATTCTATAAAAAAACTGTAAATTTTTTTTTTCTCAAAATCTGGGTTCTGGGTACCGGTCCAAACCGGTACCAATAGGTATGAAGTAACCCTTACTTATTAATAATTGATTCGGACATTTATTTGATTTATGATATCAATTGAATCAAATAAATAGTGAGAGTCAATTCTGGGATTCAGAACTACGAAAGTAAGAGGTCGGAAATCTTAGTATCCAAAGGTTCCTAAAGGACACTCCATTTTTGCTCCTAGGATTGAAGAAGAGATTATACGAAAGACTATCAAGACTTCCTAATTATCTTACACTACCTATACTAAATACTAAAATAGTGTTTACTGACTCTGTCTGGAATTAGATTGAATAGAATAGGCTGATGGGAAATCAATTTAGAAGTTGTGGAAAGGACTGAAGATACTTTGTATCCAGACTCACGAGAGGCTTTGAGTACTCAAACATTCAATCAACATGGTTGGGCAGCTCTTATTTATAGAGTAAAAAGAAAAGTTGAAAAAAAAATTCTTTGCCCGTGTAGGGGATTACAAAAAAAAGAATGTATGTAATAATGGTGGTGTCTTACCATTCCATTCTTTCACAGAAAGACGTAAGCCTTAGATCAAATAAAATAGAGGTATCAGATAGATGGTTATCTATCTTGATGGTATATTTTGACGTCTTTTGCTTATGAAAGAAAGGTAACAAACAATAGGTCTTACTATTTCTACATGTTCCATTAGGAGCATTCCTTTGCTATTTCCAAATAAAAGGTGTGTGTATCGTATTTGTGCTTAATGCTTCCCGATTCTACCAGAAATTTGATAATATAGGAACTTGTTACGAGTAGATTCATTGGATTAGTTCATCAATAGCCTTAAGTCAGAATCCTATTTTCTTTTGACTCTGCACCATTGATTCCACTATGATTATTGATCAATAATCAATAATGAAATAATTCCTTCATAGAGATAGGAGACATAATTCACATGGATATAGTAAGTCTCACTTGGGCTGCTTTAATGGTAGTCTTTACATTTTCCCTCTCACTCGTAGTATGGGGAAGAAGTGGACTCTAGGGGTACTACTAATTGAATAATCGATTGAGTGATCGAATTGTATCAATCGTTTAATTGATCGTTTTGCGAAACTAAAAAAAAAAAAGATTCCTTGGTTTCGTTTTCTTTTATTTTATTTTTATTTTATATAGTTAATATATGCCCATACCCATACTATTTTTCCTCCATTGATTTTTCGATGGATCTCGGGACTTATACTTATATATATATATTTATTTAGTTTATATATATATATTTAGTTTATTATATATAAATTTATATATTATATAAATATATAAATAAATATATATTTTATATTATATATAAATCTAATTATATATATAAAAAAACTAATTATTAATAGAAATCTATATATTAAGTTATAAGTTATAAGAAGCCTAGGAATTAGAAGAGTTGGCCTTGGATTATTTTGGATTGATCGAAACCCATACAAGTAGATGTAGCGAAAAAAAAAAAGAAATAGAATTAGACTGCTATTTCGATGTATATGTATTAGATGTACATCTAATACATGTACATATTGTAAATTGATCTATATCTATATAAAACCATATCTGTATACAACTTTATATGATAAAATTTATATGATCATACTATTTATATGATAATAAATTTATATGATAAAAATATACAATACTATCTAGTGCGGTAGAAAGAACTATATTATATATAGTTCTTTCTACCACACTATCTCAGATACTTATGATTCCAGCCAAATCATTTCATTTAAAACTTGGAGTTTTAATCCCTTTCTTTTATTTCTTCAATCATTGATAAGAACTAATAATCCAACCAAGTTTCAGTTAAATTAATCATTTTGACTGACTGTTTTTACGTAGATAATAAGTAAAAAAGCAGTAGGAACTAGAATGAACAGTGCAGTAGCAATAAATGCGAGAATATTGACTTCCATAATCTCATTGTTTTTTTTTACTTCGCAATAACTCGGGATCTAATCCCATAGAGATAAGAAATTTTACTCCTGTCAATTCAATGGGATGAATTGAATTCTGATGATACTGAATCGGATCAATATTATGAATAACAATATCTGATCTATCAAATCGATTCATCGTCGAGAATTGAATAGTATAACATAAGAAAATCTTTTATTTTATCCATACTAAATCCGAAATGGGATTCTTTATTGAATCAGGAATTCCATTGAATTTTTCATTCTTTTTTCCACTTTTTTTCTTTTCCATAACCTACTGTCTTTGTCTTCCTTATACAACTCTCTTTCCTTATACTTATACATACAATTATGAGATATTATATGACCGGTATTCTATGGGTCACACAGATCCAAACAGTAGAAGTGAGATGGAAAAAAGGACGGGTGCTAAGTGGAAAAGATCTAATATTCCAACAAATTTACTAAAAAGGGGCGTTGCTTGGTCTTTTATTTTATTAGTATAGTATCTCTTCTTCTTTCTTGGATTGAGACTAGAACGCATACATCAAAAATTCAGTGTGCAATTTGCATGAGAATAGATAGATTGTTTCCAATTAGTAATTGAGGATACACAAACAAAGTCGAGGTAATTATGTTAAGTTCATTGTGTATCGTACAATAAACGAATACAATTTGTGTATGTATTCCCGGTAAAAATAGGGGAACTCTATTCCATTTCATTGTTCTTGAACAATTGAAAAAGAAAGTCAGACGAGTATGGTATCCATTAAAATACTGAATATAGTAATGCCACCGATTGTACCAACTTACATATGTCTCCCCTTATCAATCGGTATTAGTGAAAGAAATTGAAATTCCCGTACTTGTCTGATGATAAATGCGAAACGAAAAACAAAAGAAATAAGGATCCCCGCTGGGGATTAGATCTTGCTACCCGTCCCCCCTTTCACAGAAAATGGAGAGATGAATTTATCAATTCATCGGATCCTAGTTCGGGACTGACGGGGCTCGAACCCGCAGCTTCCGCCTTGACAGGGCGGTGCTCTGACCGATTGAACTACAATCCCAGCAAGGTGTATGGCATACATATTCTTACTAGTTTTATAAGAATATTCTATTCGTTGTGTTGTAACAGAAACAGGAATGATATACTGAATATCCACATGGATATGGAATATAGTGAGAGCGACACGGATTACTAGTAACGAGTGGTTATTTTATTGCCAAAAAAATGGATAATCAATTTTTCAATGAGAAAAAGAACTATTTTTAGATTTATGATACTTAATTAAGATTAAGTATCATTAATCTAGATCGTTAGAAAAATCAGAACGAATGAGAAAAACATGGATAGAGAAAAAATTGACTCTTTCTCTTCATTTCTACGGATCAGGCATTTCTGTTTCTGGAGGACAAATTGGTTATTTCATATTCATGGAGCAACGAATTATTGGGCCGAGCTGGATTTGAACCAGCGTAGACATATCGTCAACGAATTTACAGTCCGTCCCCATTAACCGCTCGGGCATCGACCCAGGAAGAATTAATTCTAGATTTATTGATAATCTACGATCAACTTCCTCCCTACCCCCAGGGGAAGTCGAATCCCCGCTGCCTCCTTGAAAGAGAGATGTCCTGAACCACTAGACGATAGGGGCATATCCACCCGACCGTCATCATACTATGATAATCATCATCATAGTATTATCATACTATGAACAGTTTTTTGGAATTGTCAATAGAATCTAATGGTATGACTAGATCCGAAGAGTCTTTCCTACTTTTATGTTATGATTCCATAGAATTTTTTTATTTGATGGTTCTTGTATGAACCCCTATGCATATATGTACATATATACATATATGCAGACATATAATGGAAAATTCATGAATTGAATAAAACGGGCCCTTTTAACTCAGCGGTAGAGTAACGCCATGGTAAGGCGTAAG